TTTTCATTCCGTGTTGCATTAGAAACTTATTATTATACGAGATTATACGAAAATGAATCCTTCCTAGGAGGGAACAAATATTTCTCTTTTCGATGAGAGTTTGTACACAACATGGGAGAAACCTATCTTCTATTTATAATAATTGAAGAAAAGGTTCCATCATATATAGTGAATTGATACTCCCGACTCCCACAAAATCATTTCTTTCGTTCAATAGTTACTCGTTATTAGTTAATAATCCTAGTGATTGGATCTATATGCGTATTCCGATAGGAAATGAAATAGTAAAATGATTTTTCGTCGAATGACTATTCATTTATTGTATTTTCAAATAGGGGGCAGGAAGGATCTATGGGAAAATGGTGGTTCAATTCAATGTTGTCTAACGAGGAGTTAGAACACAGGTGTGGGCTAGGTAAATCAATGGACAGTCTTGGTCGTCCTGTTGGAAATACCAGTGGAAGTGAAGATCCTATTCTAAATGATACGAATAAAAACAATCATAATCATGGTTGGCGCGAAAGTAATAGTTGCAGTAATGTTGATCATTTTTTCGGTGTCAGGGACATTTGGAGTTTCATCTCTGATGACACTTTTTTAGTTAGGGATAGTAATGGTAACAGTTATTCCGTATATTTTGATATTGAAAATCGGGTTTTTGAGATTGACAACGATAGTTCTTTTCTGAGTGAACTAGAAACTGCTTTTTCTAGTTATCTGAATAGCGGGTCTAAGAGTGACAATCGCTACTATGATCATTATATGTATGATACTACGTATAGTTGGAATAATCACATTAATAGTTGCATTGATAGTTATCTTCGTTCTGAAATCAGTATTGATAAGTACATTTCGAGTGGTAGCGACAATCACATTTACAGTTATATTTATAGTTACATTTGTAGTGGTGAAAGTGTAAGTGATAGTGACAGGGGGAGTTCTAGTATAAGAACTGGCGGTAATGGCAGTGATTTCAATATAAGAGGAAGATCTAATGATTTCGATGGAAATAAAAAATACAGACATTTATGGGTTCAATGCGAAAATTGTTATGGATTAAATTATAAGAAATTTTTTAGGTCAAAAATGAATATTTGTGAACAATGTGGATATCATTTGAAAATGGGTAGTTCAGATAGAATCGAACTTTCGGTTGATTCGGGCACTTGGGATCCTATGGACGAAGACATGGTCTCTATTGACCCCATTGAATTTCACTCGGAAGAGGAACCTTATAGAGATCGTATCAATTCGTATCAAAGAAAGACAGGTTTAACTGAGGCTGTTCAAACAGGCATAGGTCAACTAAATGGGATTCCCATAGCCATTGGGGTTATGGATTTTCAGTTCATGGGGGGTAGTATGGGATCCGTAGTAGGCGAGAAAATCACCCGGTTGATCGAATATGCTGCTAATAGATCTCTACCTGTTATTATGGTGTGTGCTTCTGGAGGAGCACGCATGCAAGAAGGAAGTTTGAGTTTGATGCAAATGGCTAAAATATCTTCCGCTTTATATGATTATCAATTCAATAAAAAGTTATTCTATGTATCAATCCTTACATCTCCTACAACCGGCGGAGTAACGGCCAGTTTTGGTATGTTGGGAGATATTATTATTGCTGAACCCAATGCCTACATTGCATTTGCGGGGAAAAGAGTAATTGAACAAACATTGAATAAGACAGTACCTGACGGTTCACAAGCAGCTGAGTATTTATTCCATAAGGGCTTATTTGATCCAATCGTACCACGTAATCCTTTAAAAGGTGTTCTGAGTGAATTATTTCAGCTACACGGTTTCTTTCCCTTGAATCAAAATTCAAGTAGAGCGCTAGGCTCAGTTATTTGTAGCGAACTTTAGTTCATCGGAATCAAAGTCAAAATAAGAAGAGTGGAGTTTTCTTTGGTAACATAAGTTCTATAGGAAGTTTCGGATAATGACTTTTTTTGATGCAGATTTTTTATCCTACCCCTATTCATGATTAGTAATCAGGAACCCCCTATCAGGAGGAAAAGAGTGAATTCTTCCTTCCGCGGAATGGAATTGGGAAAAAAAATCAAAAGAATTTCATGTTCCCTTCTTTCATATTAATATATATCGTATTAATATATATAGAATAATTCAAATCTATACGGGAAGTGTTGCATATTTTTATATCTCCCGAGGACCTACACTTTTGACTATGAATTCCTGTTGGATCGGATTCTAACAAATCCTTAGGAAACTCGTAAGAAACTCTTTATTAGAAAATAAGGGCGGTAGAACAAGAATAATAAAGCGGATTATCATCCATCTATTTCTTGTAGAAAGGTGAATAGATACACTTATTTAGCTCTACATTCCTTGCACTTATTATATACTTAATAATACTTATAATAGATATACTTATCATAAGATAAAATATCTTTATAACAGGTACAAATATTAAATCGAGGCACCCATTCTATGACAGATTTCAATTTACCCTCTATTTTTGTGCCTTTAGTGGGCTTAGTGTTTCCAGCAATTGCAATGGCTTCTTTATCTCTTCATGTTCAAAAAAACAAGATTGTTTAGACCTGATAGGACAAAATTTCATCAATTTATTTCAACACTTGGACTTGGATCATAATAGGGATATCCATTTAGTGGAATATGATACGACATGTGGCTCCCTCCGGGCACAAATAAAAAAGTGATTATACATGCGGATACATTATATATGGATAAATGCATGTATATGGGGGGATAGCTGTTTTAAAATGGATCAGAGCGGATATCTGAAATAGAAAGTTAACGTATCTATATTATGTAGATATACATAGTGGTGGTATTATACGAAGGGGATGTTATTATTTTATATCTAACCAATTTGATGAATTACTCCTAATAGTTCGCGTCATAATAGTGCTAGTTGATGAGAGTTACTTCGGGAGCAAAATAAAAAAAGTAAAATCAAATTCATTTGGCTTATTCTCTTCTCTCAATTCCAATAGGATGCAACTGGATCTAGTATGAACTATCGATCAGAACGTATATGGATAGAACTTATAACGGGATCTCGAAAAACAAGTAATTTCTGCTGGGCCTGTATCCTTTTTTTAGGTTCACTAGGATTCCTATTGGTTGGAACTTCCAGTTATCTTGGTAGGAATCTGATATCTTTATTCCCGTCTCAGCAAATCATTTTTTTTCCCCAAGGAATCGTGATGTCTTTCTATGGGATCGCAGGTCTGTTCATTAGTTCCTATTTGTGGTGCACAATTTCGTGGAATGTAGGTAGCGGTTATGATCGATTCGATAGAAAAGAAGGAATAGTGTGTATTTTTCGTTGGGGATTTCCTGGAATAAATCGTCGCATCTTCCTTCGATTCCTTATGAGAGAGATTCAATCGATCAGAATGGAAGTTAAAGAGGGTCTTTATCCTCGACGTGTCCTTTATATGGAAATCAGAGGCCAGGGCGCCATTCCCTTGACCCGTACTGACGAAAATTTTACTCCACGAGAAATTGAACAAAAAGCTGCTGAATTGGCCTATTTCTTGCGCGTGCCAATTGAAGTATTTTGAAATGAAGGGAATTAATGCTTTCTCAGCATGAGGGAAGGGACCCAGGAACCCCCTTTTAAATATAACTGAAGCTTCTTCGGAACGTTCATTCGAGCAAAACATGTTAGATTCTATTTCCCCCGTTCCGTTGGTAATCCTTCTGTGGCCCATAGAATAAAGCAGGCGGACGTATACGGAACAACCACAATAAGAAGCAATTTTGATCGACCAAAACTCCTTTTTCTCCATATAGAACTCAATTCTACTAGTAACAAGTCTAATAAGTATGTATTCATCACACATATCAGAGCATTTCGGAATACATAATTTCTCTTTTTAGGGCCAATACTTTGGATTAATACATTAGATACAGATGTATCATATCTCGTTAATTATCTTTCTTTTGTCAATCGATGTTTCTTTTTTGATCCTTTCTTTAGCTCCTGGATAACCAAACGTTTAGATCTCTCATAACTATCCAATTTCTCTCTCGTTTTGTCACCTATTTCGGATTTCATCATTAATATTTTTCAGAAATATCCCCTCAATTATTCCTGGGTCGTGGGTAGCCAGTGAAAATTTCGAAAAAATAATTGAGGGGAGTTCTTTCGTCTCGAAATCAAAATAATATTCATTATTTCAAGCGGTTCTTTTGGGCATTCATCGTAAAGAACAAATGAAGATAGAATTGGTTCGAATTTGACCAACTGAGATATCTGGGAAAAGTATTTGATTATTTCTTCATTCGAAACGGGCCCTTATTCTATTTCTATATTCTTTCTAGATCCAAGGACTAAACAATTCAAAAAAAAAAAAAAGGAATAGATCCATAGGTTCCATACCTTGTTATAGAACTCATGCTTCATAGAAATATCGGATCAGATAGAGTCGGCGACTGAAGCGGGTTCATTAACAATTCACAGATGAAAAGTGTCAAAAAAGAAAGCATTGACTCCCCTCCCGTATCTTGCATCTATAGTCTTTTTGCCCTGGTGGATCTCTCTCTCATTTAATAAAAGTCTGGAACCTTGGGTTACTAATTGGTGGAATACCGGACAATCCGAAACTTTTTTGAATGATATTCAAGAAAAGAACGTTCTAGAAAGATTCATAGAATTAGAACAACTATTCCTGTTGGATGAAATGATAAAAGAGTACCCGGAGACACAGATACAAAAGCTTCGTATAGGAATCCACAAAGAGACGATGCAATTGGTCAAAATGCACAACGAAGATCATATCCATATCATTTTGGATTTCTCGACAAATATAATCTGTTTTGCTATTCTAAGTGGTTATTCTATTCTGGGTAATGAAGAACTTGTCATTCTGAATTCTTGGGTTCAGGAATTCCTCTATAACTTAAGCGACACAATAAAGGCTTTTTCTATTCTTTTATTAACTGATTTATGTATCGGATTCCACTCACCCCGGGGGTGGGAACTAATGATTGGTTCGGTCTACAAAGATTTTGGATTTGCTCATAATGATCAAATTATATCTGGTCTTGTTTCCACTTTTCCAGTCATTCTAGATACAATTTTGAAATATTGGATCTTCCATTATTTAAATCGTGTATCTCCTTCACTTGTAGTGATTTATCATTCAATGAATGAATGAAGAACTCATTTGATCTGCTGATATCAATCAAATCATGATGCTACTTCGTACATAAACAAACCGTTTTGAAGCTTACTCACTCTTTATACTTCTACCCGCCCAGGGGATTCCTACTATACTTCAGTACAATTATTCCAGTACAATGGCAGAATCATGGATAGGGAACTATGCTAGCTACCTACCTAATTTATTGTAGAAATTTCCGGGATCAATTATTGGACCATGCAAAATAGAAATACCTTTTCCTGGGTAAAGAAAGAGATGACTCGATTCATTTCCGTATTGATCATGATATATGTAATAACTCGGACATCTATTTCAAATGCATATCCTATTTTTGCGCAGCAGGGTTATGAAAATCCACGAGAAGCAACCGGGCGTATTGTATGTGCCAATTGCCATTTAGCTAATAAGCCCGTGGATATTGAGGTTCCACAAGCTGTGCTTCCTGATACTGTATTTGAAGCAGTTGTTAGAATCCCTTATGATATGCAACTGAAACAAGTTCTTGCTAATGGTAAAAAGGGGGCTTTGAATGTGGGGGCTGTCCTTATTTTACCCGAGGGATTCGAATTAGCTCCCCCCGATCGTATTTCTCCCGAGCTGAAAGAAAAGATGGGCAATCTGTCTTTTCAGAGCTATCGCCCCACTAAAAGAAATATTCTTGTAGTGGGTCCTGTTCCTGGTCAGAAATATAGTGAAATCGTCTTTCCCATTCTTTCTCCGGACCCTTCTACTAAGAAAGACGTTCACTTCTTAAAATATCCCATATACGTAGGCGGGAACAGGGGAAGGGGTCAGATTTATCCCGACGGGAGCAAGAGTAACAATACAGTCTATAATGCTACAGCAGCAGGTATAGTAAGCAGAATAGTACGTAAAGAAAAAGGGGGATATGAAATAAGCATAGCCGATGCATCGGATGGACACCAAGTGGTTGATATTATACCTCCAGGACCAGAACTTCTTGTTTCAGAGGGTGAATCCATCAAGCTTGATCAGCCATTAACGAGTAATCCCAATGTGGGTGGATTTGGTCAGGGAGATGCAGAAATAGTACTTCAAGATCCATTACGTGTCCAAGGTTTGTTGTTCTTCTTGGCATCTGTTATCCTAGCACAAATCTTTTTGGTTCTCAAAAAGAAACAGTTTGAGAAGGTTCAATTGTCCGAAATGAATTTCTAGATCCACGGATTCATCAAGTTGGTAAAAAGGGCCGAATTATTGTTGATCAATGCAATTATGTATGATCCAAAAAAATATGGAAAGCCCCTTGTCTTGCTTTGTTTATACTGCTTTTCTGCGAGATGCCGGGAATTGCTTGTATCCCATTCCTAGTAATAGTATGTATATTGCGAAGAAGACTACTTGACCCCCCCCTTTTTTTTTTTTCAATCCAAATTGGAGCGGTGTGACGCTTCTTATTGCCAGATTGTAAATGCCATGGAATGCATCAATAGTTTTTTCTATCTAATAGAATCGAATTCGAATAGACAATACGCGGCATAACATTAAGTAGGAAGAGAATACGCGGCAAGGGATAAATGAAAGAATGATTCTGGGAGGGATTACTTGTCTTCCTAATTTTCGACACAAGAAAAGGGCGGAAAATTCCTTTTCTTGTGTCAAAATAATAATGATTCTTGATCTTGTTCGTCAAAGATTACTGTTTTCTTTTCCAGGTCTATCGGAACCTCTTTCTTTAGATTCATTAAGAAGTGGCGGACAAACAAAAAAGGGGGATGGCTTAGTAAACAAATAGAACTTCTTCAACGAACTTATCAAATTTCAAGTAAAAAAAAATAAAATTTTAAGATGAGATAATAAATAAGGATTTGGATATGTGCAAAAATCCAAGATTTTCCCCTTTCAACCGGAACATTACGAGTCTTTTTTTACTTGATGAAATTTTATTTTTATAGAATAGAGTAGAGTAAGGTTCAATTCAATTAGTATAGAAATGGTTTGCAGGATGTCTCATCTGTAGAAATCCTGTGTCATCCAAAAAATCAATTGATTCCTTCTTTCTTCTTGTTTCGGAAGGGGCCCTCATACTATGGCGGAACAGATACTATGAATCAATCAAGGGATTCCATTTTTCAAAAACATCATCAGAAACAAAGCATCCTTTTATCATTTCTATGAATCTAATATTATGATTATGTTGACTGGATGAATTTCCAACTTTTTTTATGTTATGGAATAGATCAAACAAAGCCTTACCCGAAGAGTAAGAACTCAATAGGACCTTACCCCCCGAATCAGATAAAGAGGGGTAAGGTCCTATTGAGTTCTTACTTTTTCATGTCTACAATCCGGCTCATCCGATTACTATAGGGATGATCCCAAT